GGAGCAGAACAAGTATAAAAAAAATTGATTATTTTTAATGTTTTCTCAATCTTTCTTTAAAGAAAAGAATTCAAAAAGAAAATAAACGAAATACTAAACAAAATAAAGAAATAATTAATAGTATATATACTAATAAACAAAATACTAATTATTATATATATATCTAATTATTATATATATATATTTCTATTTCTATATATATATATATAGAAATAGAAATCCATATATAATATATATATATACAATAACAAATATTAATAATTTAAATATAATAAATATTATATTGCGTCCAATAGGATTTGAACCTATACCAAAGGTTTAGAAGACCTCTGTCCTATCCATTAGACAATGGACGCTTTTCCATTCCAATTTCTTCTTTTCTTATCTTATATATTTTTTTCTATCTCTTGATCATAAAAAAAAAGAATATGGGAGAAAATTTCGAGAATTGCATATTTTATTAAATTCTAGATTAATTAAAATAGAATTTTCAATTCTTTATTCTTTCAATTTCAAATTGATTCTACAAATTGATTCTATTTATTATCAATATTTATTTTGATATTTAATATTACATTTAATACATATATTCTATATGAAATGGAATTGAGAGGGGCGAGATATTATCATAATAATATCGAAAGTCTATATACCCGAATCGAAAGTATATATATCCGACTTCTATATCTATGCTAGTATGATAGATATAAGATAGGCTTTTTGATACCAGAATTTTCTCTAATTTGAATACAAATTTTTTGTATTCAAATTAGAGAAAATTCTATGAATTCTATTCCATTTTATTCTAATAATTTAGAAAGTATATAATAAGTATATAATATAGTATAGAGATCCAGAGCGGGTAGCGGGAATCGAACCCGCATCGTTAGCTTGGAAGGCTAGGGGTTATAGTCGACGTTGATTTATCATCTTTAACGTCTCTAATTCAAAACCGAACATGAAACTTTTCTTTCATTCGGCTCCTTTATGAAATATGGAAAAAATTCCAGCCTGGGGCGTGAGCGAAAAAAAATGCGGCCCAAAGCATCTATCCATAACATCTATGTCAGCTCCCTTTTTTTTGAATGCATTCAAAAAACGCGCTTTCTAGATGATCCCTCTAGAGGAGGGCAATTTGAATAATCTTTCTAGTTATTTCGTTCTTTATTTCTATTTAATTTAATAGAATCTTTAGGAAAAGATTTTTGTTTCTACCGAGTCAAAACATGATATTGATGTCTATAGTAAACCAAAGTCATCCTTTAAATACTTATTTTGCTTCAACCTCACCCAACTATATAAAAAACGGAAAATTGAAGATTTAGTTACGATTAGAAATCCACTTTTCTATCTTTATCCATAGGTCCTTTATTCATACTCGTTCAATTGGAAGTTTTTATCCAATAAAAAAATTATGTTTCGTAATCTCATAATCCAAGTTTTCAATTTCTAATTGACTCTTGAATACAAATCACGAGAATTGATATTCTTACTCGAATTTTTCATTGAGAGGTAAAGGATTTAATCCTTTTAAGAAATAAAGTTTTTGATCGGAATATGCGCCGGGGGACCCCTTAACTATGTAGGGTTAATGGAACGAATCACACTTTTACCACTAAACTATACCCGCTATGATGCCATTATTGTATATATAGAAACTTTTTGTCGAGTAAGGGAATCGGGCATAATCATAATTAAGGTAGAATCAGAAAAGAATTCGAAAAGAATGATAAAAATTAGAGCGTTGGGGTATTGTATTTCTTCAGGGAATCTAATGAGATTAGGAAAACAAGTATTTGTTTTTCGAATCAAATAAAAAGAATTATCCTTTATGATATTTGACAAAATAGCCCCCATCGCGAGCTAAGCCGTGAAAAAGGGGTAGTCTTTTTTTTCTTTCTACTTTCTATTTGATATTTTTCATATCATATCATATATCAATCAATATATAAAATATTGATTGATATATGATATTGATTGGTTAATTGCAATATTGAGTTAGAGATATCTTTTTCGAGCCCTACTCGAAATCGAAAAGAAATTACAAGGATTACTGAGGTAAGTTTTCTATATTTATGATTTGATTATAGAATCAACCTTTTCTATATCTTTTCCATTTTTTTTTATTATCTTATCTATTTATTATACATATACAATACAATTTCTTATAACACTTTTTTATACAATACTTTTATAGATATTAAAAAATCTAAAAAAAAAAGACTTGAATATAGAGTCTAGAATATAGACTAGAATATGATAGTATATTTTATGATAATATAGATATAGGGTATATGAAGTATAAAAGTAATGGAATAAAACGAAACAAAAGGAATAAAGTAATAAAAAAAGAGGATACAAAAGGACTCTCTTTTTCAAACAAACCCCATTACATTAATGTAATGTAACATGGTAATTCCCCTTTTTCGATTGGGAGAGATGGCTGAGTGGACTAAAGCGTCGGATTGCTAATCCGTTGTATGAGTTTTTCGTACCGAGGGTTCGAATCCCTCTCTTTCCGGTTCTGTTAATAGTTTTTAAGAACTTTATCTTTCAAATTTCTTAAATAATTCTATTTAAATTAAAGATAAAAATAGAGAAAATGTTAAGAACATCAAAAAATAAAGCAAGGAATTTTGCTTTTATTTTATTCTTCACGTCCAGGATTACGTCCTGGATCATTAGATAAAAATCCGAAGATGAAGAGAGAAACAAAGAATATTACTACTGTGTAAACAAAGAATTTAAGAGTAAGCATTAGATAATCTCCAAGATCTTTTTTTGGTTTGCAAAAAAAAAAAAAGAAACTAGATTCCCTTTTTTATATCACATATTCCATTTTCACACCAAGAAACGAAGCGGTTTCTAGAAATTTCTAGAAATATAGAAATAGAAAATAAATTTCTAAATTTATTTGTAATAAGAATCAAGTCTTTCATTCCCAAAAATTTTCTTTCATACTTCTTTCATACCTACAATTAGATAGATTGTGGGGAACCCAACGAATGGGGTCTCTTTTGATCGAATGGAAAATCAATCAGAATGAGGAAATGGGGTAATCCAGATTTTTCGCATCTATACAAAAATTGCAATGTTTGAATTCGGGATTTTTATTAGAATTAGAAGACTTATCTGATCTTAGAAATTGTTAGAATTTTTTCTCGAATAAGTCGTGAATTCTTCTAGGACAGTATTCAAAATCTTATCGAAAACTTACAGCAGCTTGCCAAACAAAAGCTAATAAAAAAAAGAACAGAGGGATTACTGGCATAACATCTACTATTGGATTCAAAAAAGCGTATGCTTCCGGCAATTTTGTAAACAACAAACTGCTTGAATAAAGGGCAGAATTAAGACAGATACAAATTAAACTAAAAATATTAAGCATAACAAACATCTTTTTCCTAAAGATAATTGTATTTTGACTTTTGACTGAGTTATTAATATCCCATTGATATAAAATGGATATTTAAAGTAAGGTAGACTAAAAACTTTCAACTCATCCACCCAATCAAAAACCCTTCAATTCTCAATTAAAAAAAGAAAAGAATAGAAGAAATCCTATTTTCATACAATATCTTAATTGAATTATATATTATGATCAAGAAATTTCGTTTAATTCGATATTTACACATATCAAAATCCAAACAACAAGCGAATTCAATTCAGAGATATTTGGCCGGTAATTGACGAAGAACTAATATTAATACTAATATTAATATTCGACTTAATTAGTATTAAATCGAAATAGAAATGGAAATGGGGCGTCGCCAAGTGGTAAGGCAACGGGTTTTGGTCCCGGTATTCGAAGGTTCGAATCCTTCCGTCCCAAAGCATATTGCTTTTCTATATTTATAGAATATTCTATATTTAATCTAAATTAAAATAAATATAAATAAAGAGAAAGATTTTCCAAATACCAAATAATAGTTGTCTTTTTAAACAACCTTTTGTTGAGGATTTAACAGTATAATAAGTGAAATTCTTCTTTAGTTATTTTTTAATAACTTTTCTCGAAACCAATCATCCCTTATTCACAAATTTACAAAAGATTGTGTGTTCAAATAAAATAATAGTAATTAAATCGATTTTTTTAAGGAAACGTGGAAACATTGATTAAACGAATTTGAACAAAAAAAGGATTTTTTTGTTCGTTAGAAAAAAAGTATGATAAGGCATTTCATGTTATAAAAAAAAAAGCTATTTATGGAATATGAATAGAATAGAGAGGGAAATCATAAATAGTAGATAAAATGGTTATGGTATACTTATAGAAAGATATATGTGTAGATATATATGTATATGTGTAGAAATTACCTACACCCTCTTTTGAATATTTCATTAATTACTAATTTCATTTCGATTGTCTTTAATAAAAGATAAAGAAAAGCTCCGGCAAAATCCTTGTCCTGATGACAATAAAAAATCCTTCATGGAGGATAGAGGTCAATAAAAGGCCCCTAGAAACATATAATAAGTTTTATCTCCTCCTCCAACTTGATAAAAATGATTTGAAGTTCTGGTTATGTATATAGAATTAGATAAAATTAGAATGTCAAGGAAATCAAAAAAATCATCAAATTAATTAGAGTCAATTAGATTATGATTTAATTTTTTTTTATCTTTATCTTAGTGATAGAAATTAAGACTAAGATTCAGGTGGATGGAACAAATCAAGTAACTAAATGAAGTAATTTAGCCTCAAAATTGGAAAATTTGACATTATCTTCCAATGTGTTGTTTTTCATTGTTTGGGCTTTCTTAGTCTTCGTATATTGAGAATATCGAATAATTCGGAGAAATTTTTTCGAATTCTTTCTGAATTCCTTTTTTCTACTTACGGTTTTTTATTTGTATCTATGTAGATCTTCTCTATGTAGTGCCAATCCAAGTCCTGAGTTTTTATTATTTTCTATTCGACTTATATTCTATATAGTGTTCTATATAATGTTTTTTTTATTATGCATTTAATTTTGATTCTTTATTATTCTATAATATTTAATTTGGATTCTTTATTATTCTATAATAAATTGATAGATAGTCCATTTTCTTTTTTTAAATGGAATTAATTTATTTGAGTTAATTCTTTTGTTTTATTCATTCTGTTTTTTTTCTTAACACATTTACATTCATATTGACAACAATGTATTGGATAGGTATAATCCAATCTGGGTAATTGGATCTTATTTGTGGATCCATTTGTCCCTATTTCATAGCTTTGCTTTTTTTCTTCATTCAAATACAACTAAAATGATGGGGTTGTTAAAATTTCTGTGATACAATTTTGAAATTTTATTTTTAATTTTTAATTTAACGAATTTTAAAAATTAAATTAAGAAGGCTTTTGTTAGAATAGTTTAGTTCTATCCATATGTCTATTCAATAAATTAATAAAAAGAAATTAATAAAAAGAAATAGAAAAAAAAAAAGAAATCTTAAGCAATGTCTTAAGCAATGAATAGTGTAAGAAATAAGAAATTTTCTATCAATTTGCACTTTACCTATATTTTCGATTTTTATTTGATTTGAGAACTTTTTCTATTCTTTTTTTATATTATCTTTATCTTATCCCCCTTTTTTTCTTTTGTTCAAGATCGATTCGAATTTTTTTTTTTGTTCATTTCTTGCTAGTTTAATTTTTTGATTGTGTCGTACCATTCAATGGTTTTATTTATTTTGATTTTGATTCTATCTCCATAACCTAATTTTTTTATTTGGGTTGCTAACTCAATGGTAGAGTACTCGGCTTTTAAGTGCGACTAACAGCTTTTACACATTTGTATGAAGAAAAGATTCGTCCATACCATCGGTATGGTTTGTAAGACCATGACTGATCCTAAAAGGAATGAGTGGAAAAAATAGCATGTCATATTAATGAAGAATTCTGAGAATATTTTATTCTTACCAGACCGATTCCAAACTCTGTTTGAATTATTTGTGTAGAACATAACAAAATGAATCAAAGGTGGGTCGAGTTAAAGTTAATATTAATAAATAAATGGATAGAGCTCCACGGCTCCAATTAGAAATGAATTCGAAATTCTAGGGGAACAAAAAAGAAAGGAGCTCTCATTCTTAATTTGAATGATTTTCCAATTAAATTCTGAATTCGATGTTAAAAATCGATGAGTGCCTGATGCGGAAAACCCCACTTTTCAATTTTTTGAATGAGTCCTAACTATTAGCCATTTTACACCAGGAGGGTGGCTGAATGTGTAGAAGAAAGAGTATATTGATAGTCAAAAATTTTCCAAAATCAAAAGAGCGATTGGTTTGAAAAAGTAAAGGATTTCTAATCATTTAGATGGATAAAAAGAAAGGATAGAGAATCCGTTGATGCTTTTACTTAACCTATTTCTGAGGTATCTATTATACCATTTTGTTTTTATGATATCGCACTATGTATCATTTAATAACCCAAGAAATCGCCTATCTTTGCTTCAATCAAATCGAATTGAAAATGAAAATAGAGAAATATCAAAGATATTTCGAACTAGATAGATCTCAAAAAAACGACTTTCTATACCCACTTATGTTTCGGGAGTATATTTATACTCTTGTTCATGATCGTGGTTTCAATAGATCGATTGTATTCGAAAATATGGCTTATGATAGTAAATTTAGTTTACTAATTGTAAAACGTTTAATTGCAGGAATATATCAAAAGAATCTCTTTCTTTTTTCTTTTAATGATTCGAACCAAAATCGATTTTTTAGATACAACAAAAAATTGTATTCTAAAATGATATCAGAAGGCTTTTCTGTTATTGTGGAAATTCCATTTTCCCTACAATTAGTATCTTCCTTAGAAAAGTTAAAAATAGTAAAATCTCATAATTTACGATCAATTCATTCAATATTTTCTTTTTTAGAGGGCAAATTGTCGCATTTAAATTATACGTTAGATGTACTAATACCTTATCCCATCCATCTAGAAAAATTGGTTCAAACTATTCGTTACTGGGCGAAAGACTCCTCCTATTTCCATTTATTACGACTCTTTCTTCACGAGTATGGGAATTGGGACCGGTTTATTATTTCAAAGAAATTGAGTTCTATTTTTGCGAAAAGTAATCCAAGATTTTTCTTATTCCTATATAACTCTTATATATATGAATACGAATCCGTCTTCTTTTTTCTTCGTAAGCAATCCTCTTATTTACGATCAACATTTTATCGGGTCTTTCTTGAGCGAATATTTTTCTATGGAAAAATAGAATATTTTGCGGAAGTCATTGCTAATGATTTTGGGGCCACCCTATCCTTGTTCAAGGATTTTTTCACACATTATATTAGATATCAAGGCAAATCCATTCTGGCTTCAAAGAATCCCCCTCTTCTGATGAAAAAATGGAAATATTATCTTGTCATTTTCTGTCAATGTCATTTTGATGTGTGGTTTCCACCGGAAAAGATCCATATAAACTCATTATCCAAACATTCTCTTAACTTTTTGAGCTATCTTTCCAGTGTACGACTAAATCTTTCAGTAGTACGGAG